GAATTCAGGTATATCATCGTAGGACCATGCAAAGACATCCTTGTATTCTTTCAAAAGGTCAATCAGGCTTCTTCCTTCTTCGAGAGTCAAAGCAAAGTGGTTCCTATCCCTAACCTCTTGGGTTCGTCTAAATTAATTGGTTGGGTTTCTTCCATGACGGGTGGATACTTCCTATCCTCTGATCTCTCCACCATTTCCAAGAGTTCCGGAGGAGTTTAACCATAGGTTTCTTCCTCATCTACCTGCATGAGGCAGTGATCCTTGGAAGGGGAGCTCCTCCGTCTAGTCTATGCCTTTCGGTTGTTACGGTCGGGCTACTAGTCAAGCAGCTGCAACTCAAGCAACTTCTCCACAAACCTCCTTTGTGAAAGTGTTAAAGTCCCACCTTTCCTATCCCTTGGCCATTCCAAGGATTTGACTTGCCGGTCAAAATCTTGTACATAATCTCTCTCTCTTGAGTGGAATTTCCATTTCTTCCTGAACATCAGAAAATGGAAATTTTTTGAAAGTCTCTTTGCTTCATTCCTAGCAAGCACCATTCCCAGTTCTTCTTTCATTTTTCTACCAGTTCACTAGGGATAGTTTTCGAGTCGCCTATGGAGTAAGAGGGGGGTGAAGGGCTTCGTTTACCTCCATGTAAGTATCTGAAATTCTAGTTTTATTCAACAGCCTTGTAACCTGGGCTTCATTCAGTTTTATTCATAGAGAGAGGTGATAGTTTAGCATCTTTATGTTGCCTGACTCCTAAGGCCTTCGAGGTTTTCAATACCGAGCCTTTCCTAGCACTTTTACCTGGGTCCTTAGACTTCTGACTTTTATTCTCCTGATGAGAACGACGACTAATCCCAACTAACCGGTTATCCAGTACCTCTAACTGGACTTGACCGAAAACTACGGATGTCATGGAGCATCGGATTCGGCGATCAAAACCTAGACAAGAACCCCGTCTTCACCTTATCTAGGTAAAGCAATTAAAAGGAGGAGAAAAAGCCAAAGCGAAATACCCTACCGCCCCTCACCTTGCTTCAGAAAGTCATTCATCGCTCCGCACCTTTCTTTCATATTTCAGGGGCAGTTTCTTTTGGAACATCGGTTTTCAGAGCTGATCCTGCCTTAAGTCATTCACGTCTAGCTAACATTCCCCTAACGGTTCAACTCACTTAAAAAGCAGGAGATGGGAGATCTAACGGGTAACTTGTGCCAATTCAATGCCCGGCGAGACCGCATCAATCATGATCAAAGGGTACACGCTAACTAAAGTAGCAGCATCCAGCATCCTCTTCACGACGTAGTTTTAGGTCTTAAGGGTAAAAAAGGATAGTAATCCAAGGGCTCACACAGTGACAAAGCAGGGATCTATTCGTCCACTCCCTTATATATATGGTCGCTAATAGCATATAAAGTATGATATGTATGCTAGGGCGAATCTACCTTTTTTTCTTTTTTATATTAGCCTAGCTTAGCAAAAAGGCACCATTGGGGCCGGGGTCTACCTGCATTCTTTCTTAGTAGACTTGCCTACCTCAAAGACTTTGATCCTAGAACAACTCCTGTAAGAGCAGATCCTAGAACTGCTTCTTATCTTAATCTTATATTTCATTGACCCTCGGTTAACTAACTCCCTTTTTGGATAAAGAAGATTAGCAGCTTCTAGGAAAGGGGAAAGCTTTTTCTTCGAGTTCGAGTAAGGAAACCATTCCCCAACCAGTAAACTCAGAGAATCTGCATAAGTATTTATAACTTTATAAGTATTTATAACTTTCTCTGTGAAGTCAGGTAAGGTTCATTTTTTCATCTTTTCTCCTTCCTTTTTTACTTCTTACAGGGCACGAAAGGCACCAACCTAAAGGCAATTAGGGCTAACGAACCTAGGAGGCAGTTCCTAATAAATAATAAAAAAGTAAGAGCTATTCCATGGATAGGCCAGCGCCTAGCTCAGACGATTAGGAGAAAGATGTCCAACATAAAAAATCCTCTTCCCTGGTAGTTACTTCATTCACCTGTTGCGGTCTACCTCACTCTTCGGCCTAAACATCTCATAGGGCTGGCTGGCACAAAACCGAACAGGGTCTATCCACTGTTTAAGATAAGCCTATCGTCCTACTCAGACCTACTAGCCGGCGCCGATTCCAGTGTTCAGTACCCGGTATTCACTCCTACCTTCTTGATGCCATCCTTGTTACCGTCCTAGGAGTTGAAGCTGCGATTTTACTTTGACTACTACTTGGCTTGAAAGGCGGTCTTTGCGTAACCGGTGCTTGCATGGCTGGTAAAAAAATTGGGGTATTCAGTAGTGAATCTATCGGCCCCATAGCAGTGGCATACAACGAAGGACCTAATCCGAAAGCCCGACAAATTTGAGGAAAGAGCTTTCTCTAGGCAGAAGAGGAACATTAGCAGGAGAAGGTGGTCATGGTGGGGTTGAGTGAATGATCGATGGCTTCACTTCCGATTTCGTTTTCACTTACTTCCCTATCTACTATATCTTATAGTTATAGTAGAATAATGGGCCTGTTACCTTTTAGTAGCTTTTGAGAGAAGTGGTGACAGGCTTGTGATCTAGCCCGATCCCTAATGGGAAACTAGAGCTAAAGCAAATCCTGTAGTTAGGAACATAGCACATCAAATCCTCTGTACCGATGGGACAACTGAGATATAGACCTCGGTGCCTGGTGGGAAAAGACCCTATTCAGAGAAAGAAATGTTTGAGAAGGGGAGACAGCCGATGGAGTCAGCAAGCCTTAAGGCAAGAGATTCTAGCAGTTTACCCTTTTCATACCGGAGGGAGTACTAGCATTTAAGTAAGGCTGTCTTGCTATTAATAGCTAAAAGTTCTATCAAAGAAATAGTATTATTTTATAAATATTCCTCTATTTCCCCTTTTCTGAGCCATCTAGCTAATGAGCAAGATAGCAGCCTGCCTTCGGTCTTTTTGCCGCAAAGAAGGAAGGGGCGAAGCGATTCTTATTCTCTTAAGCAAGTGACTCGCGTGTGAGGGGCAAAAAGAAAAAAAGGCTATACTATAAGAACAAAGGTGCCTAAGCGCTTTAAGGATTGTGATAGATGCAATTTCTCAAGTCTTGATTGAGGGCTTTGCGGCTTGACTCTTACCCTTTGAAAGGTAAAGCTTGACCGTGGCAGTATGTTAGCCCCGTTCCGTTTTCATCCTTTGCCCCTATCAATCCAATCATATATATTTGTATTGATTTTTAAGGGATTCTTCCAATCATAAGCCATAACTTTCTTCTTTGCTTAACGAATTAAACGCACAAAGACTTCCGTTAATCATAGAATCAATGACTGGTTAGTCAGTGTAGGTCAATTGGATTGGTAGGCTAACAACTATATACATAGTCTATCGTTCCCTCTGAGTGAGGAAAGATAGCAGGCTCAATTGGAGCGGAAAAAACGCTTGGCTAAGAGTTCTAGATTGACTCTGACATCCGTAGATGCCAACCAGAGTTAACCTGCATGCATAAAGTGGCCACAGTGAGATAAAGTGGGGAAGCTGGGTTCTGAATGAAAACATAAAAACATAAGGAGCAGGGGAATGGTAGGATATTTTAGGAAGCTTAAAGGTAAGCCAAGCCTCTTGTAACCTTATTTCGTGTTAACACATTGTAAGTTTAAGGGCACAATTGAGATTCCATTTCGATTATTATAATTAATAATAAATTACCGAGGTATACAGCACAGCAAACCCAGTATGGCACCTGTAAGAAGGGGGGCAGGCTCAACTACCTTTGGCAGAGTGTATCACTCATTCTATTCAAGGGTTGACCTTTCCTTTGAATCCTAAAGAGAGTACTCCTTAAGAAAAGGTGAAGAAAAAGAGAGTTCGCTTTAGAATTCATCTGGCTCGATCCAAGTTCATTCGAACTGATCCCATAGAAAGTCTGTCAGAGACTGCAGCGGATATGCGAATCTTAGAGTAACAACTCATCTGCGACACCACAACTACCTATCTAGAAAGAAAGAACCTACTCTATCTCTCCTTCAGTTTGTGATGGGCTTGAGTCGAAGACCCTCAATTCAACATCAAGTTCCTCCTTGGGCATCAATGCCTATTATATAGATGATAATCTCTCCTTTAACTCAAGCAAGAACAGCGGAGTCAACAAGTGCTATCCATGTTCAAGCTCAAAGCAATCCACCGAACCCAAGTCAACCGAACCAGACTAAGATCAGTCACTTGGGGGGGAAGTCAGGTAGCGGGCAATAGCCCTTTTTCTTCCTAAGAGTGTATTGATGTCGGCCTTCGCTCTTATCGCAGCACCGCTGCTTATTGTTGCTTATTGTTATTGGATTTTTCATCTGGTTGTACATGCTCCCTGAGCATGGAACAACACAACAATTTCTCCCCACTTCTTGCCTCCTCTAGACCTTGAGGACCTAAAGAGGACCATCTATGATATAAATAGTGCGAGTATTATTGAAGGGGCTGAGAGAGCGACGAGCGAGTTAGCGGGACCTCCCGATGTGAAAGAGAGGGAGGTCCAAGCCAGCCCAACTAGAGCCGCTAAGACCATACCAGTGCTCTCCACACGCCCATCTTTGCTCGATTACAGATAATCTCTCTTGTGCACTGCGAAAGGTTTAGGAATAGCCTTACCTTACTCCTTAAAACCAAAAGCCAGATAGATCTTGCTACTAGAAAACCGAAGGAGCACACAAAGCAACCTCACGTCACCAAGATAAAGACGTTTGGAAGGTTTTATTTTATTTCACGAACTTCATTTCTCTACCAGTAGCGAGATTATAAGGCTGCGCATCTCCAGAAGCATCAACATGATCTTCCTAATACACTTCTTATTAAAAGGAAAAAAATCATCATTCTACAAAGCAGCAAAATAAATAATTATACATATAAAGCTCTGGAGTCGAAAGATTCCACATCCATGGATGAAAATATTAGGGTTAGCTAGTAACCATAGCATCAACGGATGGGATAGGAGCAAAACCCGACTTAAACTACCAGCAATTCCCAACCATAGTTGGTAACACATCAATCTCATGGGGCACTCTCATAGCCTGGAAAGGGACTTAGGCTGACTGCAACAGAGCTTGCCTAAGCTAAGGTTTTAAAACGAACTAGCTTGGACCAGCGCCCCTAGACTTTAAATAGCTGACTATTAAATCACACTCGATTCAGTTTTCAACTAATGTATTAAATTAAAAAACTTGTAACTTTAATTGGGCTTGCTTACAGAAGTAATCCAATCCTTACCTTAGAAGGGGACTGCTTTCTAAGCTGATTGGATTTTCGAACATCGTTTTCGTACTAACTAACCCCGACAAGAACCCCTTCTTCTCTTTTATTTTAAGAATTAAGAAGCTGCTCCCGGCTTTCGGAAAGCTAGAACATCGACAGATAGAGCGAAGAGTCCATAAGGAGAGGAGCTTAGTTGACAGCTAGAGCACCGACAGATAGAGCGAAGAGTCCATAAGGAGAGGTACTGAAAGTCTCGACTGTAAAGGAAAGGGCTTTTCCCTTTGTCTGCTCTAAACCTAAACCAACTAGATCTCTTTCTTCCTCTGCGATTGAGCTCCATACCTTGTTCACATCACAGGCTATTGGACTCATAGGTTCAATAGGGTCTTTGTGGTGATTTATATATCAAAAACAGGACTTTCTTCTCCCCTTTGGGGTAGCCTATTATATTAGTGCTTTAGATAGTGCTTTATAAGCTATTTAATCTCAGTCTCTATCTCAATCAGCTCTTAGGGAAAGCATCTCTCTTAGGTCTCTTAGATCCTCTCTTCGGCTACCTCTTAAGGGAACAAGCAATCAAGAAGCAAGTCCGTCATTGGATCTCTTGCTAGCTCTTCGGCATTGAACTACTCATTGTCAGGATGTGGGTGCCTACTCTTACTATCTCTTCGTCTTGCTAGCTCTGCTCTTTGGCTAAGTCAAAGGCTAAGTCTTCATAGGTATCAGCCAGCTTTCTTCTTCTTCTTGGCTCTATTCCTCCTCTTCTTCTTCCTCTTCTTCGGAGGATACATATATAGAGTTGGGATTACAGGTTCTTTGTCTGGTATTCCATCTCTGCCCTTATCTTTCCGCTCTGGCTTGGCACCTTGGCTAGGCGCCTTCTCTGTGAGCTCTTTGCTTTCATGAGTAGTTTCAGGGGAAGACTTGGAAAGTTGTAAGTGAAGATAGCTGTGCTTATTGGTCTCAATCTCTTTCTCTGGTTGTGTCAGCTCTGTGGTTTCATCTTCATCAGTGGTTTGCTTCAGCTCTTTGCTTTCATCAGCAGTCTCATTAGTCGTCTCATTATCTGTGAGCTCATTCTCATTGCTTTCATCAGCAGTCGTCTCATTATTGCTTGAATTGCTTGAATCAGTATCAGTAGTAGTCTGATTATTGGTCTCTGGTTGTGTGGTTGAATGAGTGGTTTCCTTGTTTGACTCAGTGGTTTGCTTATCATCAGCAGTCTGATTATTGGTCCGTGGTTTAGTGGTTAACTCATTAGTCTCAGGGGAAGACTTGGCATCAGTAGTCGCCTTATCTTTGGTCTCCTCATTAGCTTGGCTCTTATCCTTCGTCTTGGTCTCCGGTTGTCTCTGTGCTTTATCCTTCTCTTGTTCTCTTTGTTGTTTGAGTTGTTGTTTTAAACAATTTCTTACAAAACCCCGTAATTTTGGGCATAAATGAAATTGACTTCCTAAGTGACATTTGAAATTGAGACTTTTTATAAAACACCGTAAAAAAAGGCATAAATGAAAGATTTTTTTACTTTAATTATCTATAATATGCCTATGAATCCAATTTACCTTACCGAAAGCAAGAAAGACATGGGAAAAAGCAATAAGGAACCTACGGATTCTCATTGAACACAAACCCATTTCGAATGATTGCCGGTTTACTATTTCGAATGATAGGCGGGGGCAGGATTCGAACCTGCTGTTTTCAGGGCATGAGCCTGACGAGTTGACCATTCCTCTACCCCGCTTCTTCCCCCTATCCTTTCTATTGGACCGGTACACTGAAGACCAACTTAATCTCGATGAAAGGTGGAGTCGAAACTTTTCGATCATTCAAGTCGGATAGCATTTCTCTACGCTAGGATCCGACCTACATTAACTTCTTTCTTCTCTTATGAAATTTCTAGTTCTTTTCTTATGAAATTTCTAGTGGGAATTTTCAATGAAAGGAGAGCTTGCCACAGTGCTATAAAGAAGAAAGCAAAGAAGCAAAGCAAGAGAGCTTTTTCCCGTTCCGGGAAGGTAAGGGAGAGGGGTTTCATACTCATTTAATGACTTTCAAACTAAAATTCATAAGATAGGTTGAGTCTTCAGTTCCGTGCATAAGACTCATTTTTTCTAAGGGTTTAGGTCAGGCTTTGTTTTGAGAGAAGAAAGCTGTCTTAATGCTCCCCTTTTTTGCGCTGTGTGCTCTGTGACTTCTAGCTAGGAAGCAAGGGCAGCAAAGGAGAAGAAGCGCACTGCAGGAGTTGGTGAATTTCGGAGCCTTCTTCGATTCGATAGGGCTTGGGCTCTCGAGAGGCGACGATCGGGGGAAGCATGACCGGCACAAGATCTTTGGAACCGCAGGTAGACGCTTTTGTCACTCGCTAGGAGGTCAGCAGAAAAAAGGCGCTGTTCGGGAAGCTTTTTTTTATAGCAGGCGGGTCATAAGTTCAGCTGGTGAAGGCAGGGGAACCGGACAAAGGGGTGAACATTCAGGCAAAAAGAGGACTTTGAATGTAGGGGCTTCTAAGTGTAAAGAGGCTACACGAAGGGCTGTAATACTAGGAAAGCGGAAAGCATGGGTAGGGCAAGAGGCTGTGGACGACGTGACCCGTTAGCACCGGATGAATGACGCAAACTTGAGCGCCTGAAGTCACGAGAGAAGGACGCGAGTTCCTTCAGGGCAAAGGGCATACCTGAAATTTAGGTCATGCAGGAATGCAGAAACGGAACAAAGAAAAGCTTGACGCTAATCCACTAAAGACTGAACCCATCAAACGAACAAGTCCCTAAGGCTTCCACAGACCGAGGCTTATAGCAAAAGGAAAGACGATTATATCCAATAAAAACCTCGCCAAGTCTCTAATCAGGGGCTCCATCATGTTAGCCAATACGAAGAGTGGCTGTTCTGTTAATAGAGTATATCACAGCTAATGCACTCCACGATTCCGAATACACCTATAAGCTCGCCTCAATCTTAGATTTTTCCTTTATATGCTTTAGTAGATAAAGACTCTTTGACGGGCTACTCCCCAAGCAGAACAACCTCACTGTCTCCCGAAGCTGCCTAGTCACACAATGCAGTTGGAGCTAGAGACGAGGATGGACCAGACTTAGCCAGAATAGACCAAGCTAAGCAAAGAGGAACCTATCCCAAGCATAGCATCAACTATGATATCTTCCCTACTGCTATAAAGGAATAAGGAGAGAGACAATGCAGAGAAGCACTTTTCGAAGAGAGAGAAAGAAACCTCCCTAACTCAGAAAGGCATGGAAAGCGGGCTTCGAAGTCGACTAAGAATAATTGGGGCGTATAGTTGGGAATTCAAGGTCGAATACTTGATCAACCTGGGCTTTGGCTTGATCTTAGCACGACTGGTAGTCTTGGAATGACTGCTATAGTCCCTCAAGCTTGCAAGCAAAAGGTCGAAGCATGATTACAAAGGAAGCATGCATATGTTATTACAATCAGCTCATCTACTGAAAGAGGAGTACTTGGATTTAGGAACTGCACTTCTACTTTCTTTATTCACTCGCCTTCTTCTTGCTGGTGGGCCTTGCTGCTTGGCTGCTTTCCCCGGTGCCCGCTCTGAAATGAAAGCGGAGGTCTCTTTACCGGTCGCCGGTCTCACCTATCAGGTGGCAGAGAATTGGAGAGGATTCTCGGTTCTTTGTAGGCTTCTTGAAGAAGGTTCTGCTAATAGCTATGGAAAAACCAAAGAGACTTGTCTCGCAGTCTACCCCAAAAAAGAAAAAAATTTAGGCAAAAGGTCGGGGTGGTCTCGCTCTGTATCTGAAGCAGTGTGCGTCTTGGCTAATGACGGCCTATGGAGGCGATAAGAAAGCTCCAGACTTCTTGCCTGGACCGGTCTCCGTCTCCCTCACTAGGTCCGGCTATCCTCGGATCTTCTTTCCATAGAATAATGATATAGAAGAAAGACGGTCGGGCGGTTCAGATTGACCTTTCGTTCCTTGGCTAAGTGTATTGAACTAGCCAGGAAGGTAACTAAGGGTACTTTTGATGATATGATCCGTCCTTGGGATGATCCTGAGGCTCTCTCAAGTTGGATTTCTCTTTTGTCTCTTTAAGACTTGACTCGTTAGAGATATGCCTTGGATTCTTATTTCCCCTTTACCAAGGGATGACGTGGTCTCCAACCTGGAAGGCGGCTGCCAACTTAGAAGTTCAATGCTTAGTAAAGTACCCTTATCATAGCATAGGGTGAGACTTGCTTTCCTTCACTTGCTTATGAGTTGACGTCCTTTCCATTTCTCCTTTTCTATGTACATGCGCAGGGGAAAGAGTGGTCCCAAGGGTGTCTGTGGGCCGAGAGAGTTCGCTATCCGTTTGATTACCATAAGAAAGAAGGAGTTTATTTTGAGTTATCTTGATTGGTTCGAAAGGACCGTACTTCCCCCATTGTCATCAGGTTCAGTCGATTCCGATCGCAGGCCGACTTGATGAGAGGAGGGAAAAGGAAGAATTTTCTATCGGCAACTATGTCAGCTGTTTCGCGCCGTTCATGACTTTCTCATGTCGGTGTTGCGTACCACAAGAGGGTACATTCCACCAGACTTGGCCTCTTGACTTGCTAGTTGGAAATCAGGTGTGCTATAGTTTCGACTTCCAGTCGGCTACCGACGGGTGGTCTTTAGTCTTGCTCTTTGAAACTATGGTATGCTTGTTCGATAGGTCGTTCGCGTCTAGCGCGGTTCATTCTGCGCTGGGGACTAACATCTTTTAGGTTAGCGTCTGTCATTTTCCTTCTTCTTATCTTTCTAGCCAAGAAGGCTTGGAAAACAAATTTGAAAATTTTCTTTTCTTTACGAAAGAGTTTATATTCATTCTTTCGAGAACAAAGATTGGACCGGGAAAAAAAAAGGGGGGAAAGTCAAGTCTAAGCGCATATGGTACGAACGATCTCGACGCGAAAGTTCTGCCTTTTTCGGGCAGATTTGCTCAGTTTGATTGTGCAAATCTGTGTTTCATTTATTTTGTCATATCTCATTGGGTTACCAATAATTGCTTTTTGCGATGAAAATGGCAGTGCTTCGGAACAGGAAACCGACACTGAGGTAGGCGCACAGGTATCCAATATTGGGGTTCGCTCCTATGGCGAAAGTGGGTCAAATACAGAGGCCGGGTCCTCTTCTCGAAGTAGGGTGGACCTCAATATGACGGCAAGTCCAAATCCCAGGATTACATTACTCATGGAGCAGTTTGAAGCAGACGAGAAAAAACTCGATATTCTTTTACAGAGGACCCACCGTTGTAAAGAAGAAGTCCTTTCGGACATGAAGGAATTGGCAGAAATTACAGAACGCGGAAACAAAATTTTTGCGGAACTGGAAGAATGCTACGCCATAGATCGCATTCGTCAAGAGGAAGAAGCTCAACAACGAGCGAAACACGAGGATCTGAGACGACAGGTCGATCCAACTCTATTGCAGCACATCGAGGAACAAAAAACTCGAAGGCGGACTTTCAGAGAAAGACTTCCCGACCTCGAACAGAAAAATTGGGAGCAATTTAACCGTGATCGGGGAAGATATAGGTAATCTTCCTAGAATTCTGCCTGGGGAGGAGAGAAGGAGAAGCTGCTCCCTGGGCACGGATCGAAGATCCCTCTTGGCTTGGCTTGGTAAGCAAGCAACCAGGCGCCAACTCCCAGTTCTTTCTCTTCTCTCTTTTTGTCACGATCAGAATAAAAGGTAGTTCGCTGGGCCTGTCTTTTTCTCCCAGAGGTGCTGGTTCAAATCCAGCTCGTGACAAGATCAGTCTTTCACTCAATGACGAGTACGAATTCAATGTGTTAAACATATTGTTGAAATAGCATGATTTGACCTATTTGAATGGGATATTGAACTATGCTTTCTTCGCTTCGGGTCTACTTAAGCATATAGGACAATAGCTTCAACGCGCTTAGGCCACCGCCTAGTTGCCCCTCTTCCTCTTACTTAATTATTGAGGGGATAGGTTTCAAGACTTTCTTTCTTCTCTTATGAAATTCAACTTCTCTGCTGACAGAGTGCTTCGTTGATTCAAAAGCTATGTCCTTCCCGTTGCTGAAGAAAGCAAACATTGATTTCAAGTATAGCGCGAAGAGAGCAGAGCAGCAAGCAAGTCATGGAGACTATGGCAGATGGACGTGAAGAACGCCTTTCTTCATGGAGAGGTCGATCGAGACATCTATATGGAGCAGCCGAAAGGGTTCGAAAGCAAGGATCGACCGAATTATGTCTGCAAGCCCCTCTACGGACTGAAGAAGGCACCGAGGGCATGGTACGGCAATGCGGATTCTATTCTGATATCAGTAACTTTTCTAAAGTAAAGAAAGTTGCAAAAATAATAAAATCATGGGGTATGCTTTATAGTTCAAAACCGGGCCCCTAAATCCTTGTTTTTTTTATTCCCTTTGATTTGATGGGTACACCATCAGACCGTCCAACATAAACTCCTTGACCTTGCGATCTCGTAAGCCTATCAATGCGAAAAGCTTAACGACCTAGGATCACGGCCTTTACTTCCATCCAGGGTTTACTTCTCAAGGGTGGAACTATTGGAAGTTCTGGAATAGACCTCTCTGACGGTAGCCATATTCACTGGGAAAAGTGCTGCGAAGCGCAAGAGCGTATCGAGAGAGGATATTTAAAGTGTAGTGGTCTATGCTGGAACCATCTTCTTCCTTTACTGCAAGCTAGTGACTGAGCCCAAAGCTGAGAGGTAAGGGACATCCGCTAAGCAAGCACAAAGAGTTCACGTATCGATAGCTAAACCTTAAGACAAGCATCCTTTTAATGCCTTCAAGAGAGAAAGACCTTTCCTGCTTGTTGATAGAGGAAGGGTAGCCAAAAAGGCGAAGTCCGGTACTGGATCACCGGTGTTTATAGAAGAGTCAGACTCAATATCAAAAGAATCGAAGAAAGTTTCATCCTAAAGGGAGTTCCGTGGACCTAGGCTTACGAAAGTGGTTGCTATGGTGGCAAGTTTGACAACAGGCATCGCATTTCTGCTTTTTGAATAGGTATCTCTGAAAGGAAGGCCCGAAGAAAGGGGATCCGGAAAGCCCAATTCAATGACGGTGGTGGAAAGCAAGTCAGAATACGCCCTCGCTTGAGCAGGACAAAGGCTATAGAAGGTGTTCGGAGTTGACTTAACGAATTGTGATAGAATCAGATTTGAAAGCAGCTTTTCCTTACCCAATGTCGCTCTCCGAAAGACCCGTTCTTGAACGTTGGACCTACTTGCGATGGATCCGTAGCGGCCTCGGCTTGACGTAAACTCATTGGCTTCTGGGCCTGCATCCCTAAAAGCTGCTCGCTACGCAGCTTCCCTTGATGGTGGACTGGACTTACCCGCCAGTACACAAGCACTGTCCGAGCCCTTGATCGGCCTCTATTCGCTCTGATTGGCTTTCTCTTGACGACGTGGGATTCGATTCCTACCTTCATTCCTGACTCGACTAGCCCACCTTATTACTGGGTTCAGATCTCGATTACCAACTCTAACAGGAATAATGGCTTATATAACTCATGACCTTCCAGTAAAGGAAGGAGATGCTGACTTTGCCGGGTCTTAGTACTAAAGAGCTAATGCCTCCTTTAGTCCTTTCTGCCTCTTGGGTGTGTAATAAGAGGCTGCTTAAGAAGAAGGACCAGCCCCCACAACATCAACTACAGCAAGATCCGCATTTGTTTCAGAATCCGACTCATCAGGCCTATCGGATAAATGAGTCACGGACCGGAAACCAAAAAAGAATATCGAGACCCCCGTGAACACTTACTTAATGTGTCTAGCGCAGAAGGGATCCTTGTAAGAAAAGACCGCGGTTAGAAAGCTTACAAAATAAAAGAAGGGAATCGAAGAATTGAATCCCATTTGGTTTGGTTGCTAGCGAGTGAGGGAATCGCTCTGCTAGGTCGAAGCAAAGAAGGAAGGTCAAGGGAAAGAGATAAGAAGTAGTTCCAATCCCAGAGGGAAATTCCGTAGATATAATAAGATATTTGATCCGAAAATAAGGTGTTACACAAGGCAAACCATGAAGTAGCTCTCATGGCCGAATGTCTTCAAATGCTCCATAAGTAAAGCATGAAGCTCCTTGGCTCTAGCTCTAGTGATAGGACCTTTGTAGGTTGGCAATGGTGTCGTTCCATGATCCTCATCATCCCCTCCTTCTTCGAAAGAATTCGTCCTCGAATTTGCTTCTGCATCAAAACAAGGAGAAAGGTCAGCAACATTAAATGTAGAACTAAAACCATACTCACCAGGCAACTCAATTTGGTAGGCATTGTCATTAATTCTCTTCAACACCTTGAATGGTCCATCACTTCTGTGCTGCAATTTAGATTTCCTAATCTTAGGAAATCTTTCTTTCCTTAGGTGCACCCACACCAAATCACCTGGCTCAAACACAATAGGCTTTCGCCCTTTGTTAGCATGAGAAGCATAAGATTCATTTTTCTTTTCAATGTGCAACCTAGCTTGTTCATGCAACTTCTTAACCAAATCTGCCTTTTGTTTACCATCTAAAGATGCAATATGCTCAATGGGTAAAGGCACTAAGTCTAAAGGAGTGAGTGGATTGAATCCATAAACAAGCTCAAATGGTGAATATCCACTAGATGAATGCACAACCCTATTATATGCAAACTCTACAAATGGTATGCATTCCTCCCAAGACTTAAGGTTTTGCTTTACTAAAGCTCTCAAAAGGGTACATAAAGTCCTATTCACTACTTCAATTTGGCCATCGGTTTGGGGATGGCAAGTAGTGGAGAAAAGTAATTTTGTTCCCAACTTACCCCATAGGACTCTCCAAAAGTGACTCAAAAATTTTACATCCCTATCACTAACAATAGTTTTAGGGATGCCATGTAATCTTACCACTTCCCTAAAGAATAGGTTAGCAACATAAGAGGCATCATCAGTTTTATGACAAGGTATAAAATGTGCCATCTTACTAAACCTATCTACAACAACAAAAATAGCATCATGGCCCTTTTGTGACCTAGGCAAACCCAACACAAAATCCATAAATATATCTACCCATGGATGCGTAGGCATGGGCAAAGGTGTATATAGCCCATGCGGCATCACCTTGGACTTGGCTCTCTTGCAAGTCTCACACCTAGCACAATATCTTTCCACATCTTTCCTCATATGTGGCCAAAAGAAATGCTCTTGCAAGATATCCAAAGTCTTTTGGGCACCGAAATGTCCCATTAACCCCCCATTATGTGATTCAACAATAAGCAAATTTCTCATAGAGCATTGAGGCACACACAACTTTGATTCCCTAAACAAAAATCCCTCATGCCTATAGAATTTCTGAAATGCACCCTTTTCACATGCAACATACACATTTCCAAAATCATGGTCATTCACATACAAGTCTTTCATAAACTCAAATCCAATCAATTTTGCACCAAGTGTGGATAATAACGCATGCCTACGTGAAAGTGCATCAGCAACAACATTTTCTTTACCTTGCTTATATTTAATCACATATGGAAAAGGTAGTTTTCCAGGGTCTTTTCCCTCTGTTCGATCCCTTCCAAAATAAAGAGAGGAAAGAACTGAAGGTCGTGAGGCTGCGGGACAGTTCCTTTTGCGTCAGAGGAAATCAATCTAATAGCTTTCTTCCTATCGTAGTGCTCTAAAAGTTGTGAGAACGACGAGTGAGAGCATCTCGGAGTCCCTCTACTCAAGAGTCTAAGCTCAAGGAAGGGCAGGGAGAAAGCCCTTTTTTTTATTAGTTTTTCGGGTACTAAACCCGGGTGGCAACCTATGTCCAGCCCTAGATTCTGCTT